ATCCCAATTCCATTTATTTAATATCCTTTTGGTGTCATTGACATAATAGATGTCCTTTCTAGTCTATCTTTTTCTATTTCTTTTCTATATATGGAAAGTTTCAAAATCATCATCCTAAGAACGAAATAAGAACTATACAAATTCTATAGCAATAGAAAACAAAAAAGAAAAACTGGAGGGTTATCATGATTTTGTAATCTTTAGTACCTTTATGCCTCAAGATAATCAATTCGGTCGTTTAAATAATTTATATAAAGAAATAATTTCTATAAAAACGAAAAATAATCACATATATATATATAAATATCAAAAAAATCACATATATATAATTCAATATATAAACAAAAATAGATACAAATTTTATTGTCTATTGCAATAGACAATAGAAAAAAAAAATAAATAAAACCAAGGAGGTGGTGATCATGCTATTTCAATCGTTCGTAAGCTTGTGTATGAAGATAACCAATTCGGTCGTTGGGGTCGGACTCTATTATGGATTTCTAACTACATTCTCCATAAGGCCCGCTTATCTCTTCCTTTTCGTTGAAGAACCCGAGCAGAAGGCAGCAGCAATAACTGGTTTGATTATGGGCCAGCTCGTGAGGTTCATGTCGATCTATAATAGGCCTCTGTATCTACTATTGTGGACACCTCATATACTAGCTGTACTATTTCTACCGTATCTTTTGCTTTATTTCGCAGCCGACAATTGGGACTATACTATCACTACCAGTACCAGAAGGAATTTCCTCATTTTCCTGAATACTTTCATTTTTCAATTAGCCAACCAGATCCTTTTACCAAATTCAACGTTAGCCAGATTAGTCAATGTTTATATGTTTCGATGCAACAACAAGATGTTATTTGTAACAAGTAGTTTTGTTGGTTGGTTAATTGGTCACATTTGTTTCCTTTTATTCACGAAAAGATTATTCGACTGGATACGGATCTATCTTTTGAGTAGATCTAAGAAGGAACTTGTGTCAGCATTGGATAAGTACATTTATAAGTACCTTGGGGCAAAATTTCAGGTCCGTTTTTCACACTTTCAGTACCGTGTGTCAGAATTGAATAAGTACATTAAGTCAGAATTGAATAAATACAAAAAGAAGATTTATCAGTACCTTGTTAGGTCCCTTGGGGAAGAATTTGAATTCCTTATGCGAACCTTTCAGTGGGTTGTGTCAGAAATTCAGTACTTGCTGTTAATAAACTTGAGGAGAAACACGGGTCGGTTCGTGAATATTTTCTTATTTGTTACCTGTGCCTACTATTTAGGCAGAATACCTTTATTCATTTTTCCACATCCACTGACAAGCGTCCAAGCCCCACAACTGCAACCAAATTGGTTAGCCAGACAAGGCCGAGAAGCTGACACTTACTGGGAGGACGAGGACGAGGACGAGGAAAAGGAAGAGGAAAAGAAAGAGGAAAAGAAAGAGGAGATTGCACGAAAAAAAGTGCTATTCAAAGAAGAAATTCCTCCCACGCGTTGGGGAGCGGATCTGGATGAAGAAAAAGATCAAAAAGCACCCATAGTGGTGGAAGGCATTTTAGCGGCCGATTTTTTTCAGTTTCAATGGACTCGTCCAGTACGATACATAAGCAATCAACACTTTTTTGGGGCTGTAAGAAAGGAAGCTTCACAATATTTTTTTGATACATGCCGAAGTGATGGAAAAAAAAGAATATCTTTTACAGATCCTCCTAGTTTTTCTAGTTTTAAGGAACTGACGAAAGGGATGATATCTTCGTCCACAGTAGAAAGACTCTCCTTTGATAAACTAGACAAAGATTGGCTTTATAAGAACAAACAAAGACAAAACAACTTAAATAACGAGTTTATAAAGAGAATTGAGGCTCTAGACACGGGATTTCTTTTTCTAGATATACTCGACAAAAGGACTCGGGTTTGTATTGAGAAAATGAACGAAACCTGCCTCTGCCTACCAAAAAGGTATGATCCTTTGTTGAATGGGCCTTCTCGTGGAAGAATCAAAAAGTTTAGAAAAGTAATCGAGGATCCCGAAGAAAAGGAGAAAAGCGAAGAAAAGGAGAAAAGCGAAGAAAAGGAGAAAAGCGAAGAAAAGGAGAAAAGCGAAGAAAAGGAGAAAAGCGAAGAAAAGGCACCGAAAAGCAAAGAACAGGAGAAAAGGGAAGAAGAGGCACGTCTACGCGAAGAAGCACGTCTACGCGAAGAAGCACGTCTACGCGAAGAAGCACGTCTAAGCGAAGAAAGGGCACTTCTTCAATTGGGTGAATTTCGTGAAAAAGTCTACAATGTAATTAAATCTCGTAAATCTAGTGGAAGAAAAAAGAATGCAATGCAATCTCGTCGAAGAAAAAAGAATGCAATGCAATCTCGTGAAAAAGTCCAGAATGCAATGCAATCTCGTCGAAGAAAAAAAAATGGAACTACAAAATCTCGTGAAAGAATCGACGATGAACCTACAGAATCTCAACTTAAGCAAATCCTTGCTCTAAATCAAATTCATGAGACCCTTTTGCCAGGTTTCATTTTCGAGTCTCCAAAATTTGAAGAGAGAATGTTCGCGATACTAAAAAGTAAAACACTAAAACTAAGAGCAGAAGGAAAATTATATTATAATCCTTTGGCAAAATTTTTTTCTAAGCCTTGGGAAAAAGGGGGGGGAGGCATTGATTGGAACCAGCGAAAACTAAAAAAGCTAAAGCAACTAAGGACTTATAAAGTGGGAGAAAGTGTGGGACGAGCGCACATCGGTCAACGCGTCCCTCGCTGGTCATACGTATTACTCCGCGAGGTCGCATACGACCTGGGCGAACCCTTTGTGACCAAGCGGGGAGATAATGAGTGCTTTGATATTATATCAGCACAATACAAATATGAAATTATTTTGAATCAGGATACTCAAAATTTACTTATCAAAAATCTTTCTAAAGATAGTAATAAGATTGATCCGGAGATTGCTAAAGAGATTAATGAGAAGGTTGAGAAGGATTTGATCAAGAGTGGGGGAGACCCTTATAGTATTGACTTTGAGAAAAGCCTTGCTCATGTTCACGTTGGCAGCCTCATCACCAATATCGAGTGGAAAACCGAGAATAAGGACGTGTGGAGGACCTCCTTGAGAGCGGTGCGCAACCAATTTTGGCATCAGGATGACATCAAAGGTGTTGCGAGCGTCCTAAGGCGTAAAAACGGAGTTGTTGTAAGACAGATTGAAATGTTTCCGCATTCCCCTCTTTTTTTGGGCTTCTTAAAAAGTACACTGTCTAGTTCTTTTAGGGTAGTGAAACCCCTTGTTTTGAAAATGCAAAATTTGCTGCATAGGTTTGGAATCAAAAAAGGGGACCTTTTCACTCTTAAGGGACCTAAGAAAGAACAGACAAAAACAAAAAGGAAGACAAAAGGGAAGACAAAAGGGAAGACAAAAGGGAAGACAAAAAGGAAGACAAAAAGGAAGATAGACGAAAAAAAAAGCAAAGCATTGAAAGAACGGAAAAAATTGAAAAGAATCAAAAAAGAGAAAATCGAACTAGACCCCGAAGAAGAGCTGTTCCGGATGGATGGAATAGATGCATGGAATGAGCTTTATTGTGGGCTAGGAGTAAGAGGTATCGTATTAATTTTGAACTCCTATTTTAGAAGATATATTGCATTGCCTTTAGCGATAATAGCTAAAAATATTGGTCGTATCTTATTTTTGCAGCAGCCCGAGTGGGCTGAGGATAGAAAGGACTGGGAAAACGAGACTCATCTTTTATGCAACGATGACGGTTTTGCTATAGGCGTCATATCCATCAGCAACTTTCCGGAGGAGTGGTGGGAATACGGTCTTCAGGTCAAAGTTTTATGGCCTTTAGAGTTGAAACCTTGGCACACAGCGGATGATAGACAAAGGATAACCAACGATTATGCTTTTATAAGGTCTTTCTGGGGACTAGCTGACTATCCTTGGGGTGGTGCCCGACCCAACCGTTCCTTTTCCATTTTTTGGGGGCCCATTTTTAACGAACTAGGCAAAAAAAGTCAAAGATTAGCAGCAGAAAAATTGGAAGGGAGCGCCTTTCGACTTATAAGAAGCGTTTTCAACCAAAAAATAAAGCAAAATTTTGTTAGAGTTCTAGGAAACCCAAAAGAAAGCATAAAACGGCTTAAAGAAAGCATAAAACGGCTTAAAGAAAGGGTTCTAGTTCTAAAAAGCACAATTTTGAAAATAATAAAAAAAAATACAAGATTGAAAGGGATAGGAGTAGATGAATCGAGTGAAACTCAAAAAGAAAAAGATTCTATAATCAGCAATGAGATAATTCATGAATCATTTAGTCAAATTCGATCTACAGCTTCTACAAATTCAGAAGAAAAAATAAAAAATCTGATTAATAGAACAAGCACAATCAAAAATCAAATAGAAAGAATTACAAAAGAAAAAAAAAAAGTAACTCCAGGACTAAATAATAGTCCTAACAACAAAAAGCAAAATAATAATGTAGAATCGCCAAAAAATATTTGGAAAATTGTAAAAAGAAGAAATGTTCGATTAATAAGTAAATGGAATTATTTTCAAAAAATTTTCATTGAAAAAATATACAAAATATACCTAGATATCTTTCTATGTATCATTAAGATTCCTAGAATCAATTTAACAAAAAAATTTTTTGAGAAAGACATTTCCAATACTGAAACAAATCAAAAAAGAATTACCTTTAGTTCGACTATAAAAAATATAAATAAGCGGAAGTCACAGATTGTTCCGAAATTTGCTTCCTTGCCAAATTTATCTTCCCTGTCACAAGCATATGTATTTTACAAATTATCACAAACCCTAGTTAGTGATAAGTTAAGATCTGTTCTTCAATATCGCGGAACGTCTTTTTTTCTTAAGACTGCAATAAAGGATTCTTTTGAAAGACAGGGAATATTTCATTCCGAATTAAAGCATAAGAAACTTCGAAATTTTGGAACGAATCCATGGAAAAACTGGTTAAGAGGTCAGTCTCAATACAATTTATCTAAGGTTCATTGGGAGCGAGTAGGCGCACAAACCTGGCGAAATAAAGTCAACCGACGCCATACGCCTCAAAATAATGATTTAAATAAAGGAGATTCATATGAAAAAGACCCATTACTTCATTCCAAAAAACAAGATGATTCTGAAGTATATTCATTAGTAAGAAATCAAAAAACTAAGTTTAAGAAAAACTATAAATATGATCTTTTAGCATATAAATACATTTCTTCTGAAACTAAGAAGGACTCCTCTATTTCGAAATTGCCATTACAAGTAAATAAGAGCCAAGAGATCGACTTATTTGATATACCAGAGGAGATTGTTTTCAAGACTTATTTCAAGGATTGTATACTAGACAAGAAGTTTCTAGACAAGCTTTATCGAGACAATACTTATCTACACAATTATCTAGACAATACTTATGTAGACAAGGATTATCACAAGGATTATCTAGACAAGAGTTTTCTAGACAAGGTTTATTTCAAGGATTCTCTAGACCAGCTTTATCTAGAAAAGGATTATTACAAGGATTATCTAGACGAGGTTTATCTAGACAAGAATTCTCTAGACAATTATCTAGACAAGGTTTATATGTCTCTGAAAAAAATGCGAAAGAAAAAACCTGAAAGAAAATATATGGACTTTGATTGGAAGTTTTTCGAAAAATATCTAGTCAATTTGGAGGCTGGGAAAAAGATCGACCCTAACCATAATACAAATACTAAGATTGAGACTCAGAATTCGAAAATAATTGAGACTCAGAATTCTAAAATAATTGAGAATGAAAATTCTAAAATAATTGAGAATGAGAATTCTGAAATAATTGAGAATGAGAATTCTGAAATAATTGAGAATGAGAATAGAGGTCTTATTTATGATATCGTTCCAAAAATGCTCTTGGATCCAGAAATGCTCTTGGATCCAGAACTCAAAGAAGATCCAGAACTCAAAGAAAATCCAGAAATCAAAGAAGACAAAAAAAGCTTTTTTAATTGGATGGGAATGAATGAAGAAATCTTAAAGGCACCCAGAGCGAATTCGAATGAGGAAGATTCGAATCAGGAAGATTGGTTCTTCCCAGAATTTCTGCTACGTAAGAGGACATATCAAATGAACCCGTGGCTTAGACCTATGAAGTTACTTCTTTTAAATTTCAAAGGAAAAGAAGAAGAAGAAGAAGAAGAAGTTAGTCAAGGAAAAGCAAATGTTAGTCAAGGAAAAGCAACTAAAGGAAAAGCAACTAAAGGAAAAGCAAATGTTAGTCAAAACATCGAAGACATCGACATCGAAGACATCCAAGAAGTTATTAGAGAAGATTATGAAAAAGGGTTCAGTAAAAAAAAAACACAATACCGGAGTGACTCGCCGAGGCTAGTAGATTTCGTTGACCTTCAAGCGAAGTATTTGGGTTTTAGCATCCACACCGAGCGGCTAGTTGAGGAGGATATGCTCGAGCGGCTGAGCTTAATGCAGATGGTGGGTAACACAAAAGGGCGTTTACAAAGTAAACGAAGGCTTTTAGCCTATTTGAAAATGGGAGATCTGCCGCTAGACAGAATTGTCAGTCATTATTCGAAGGAGTCTACTCTGTTTAGTTGGGCGGAATTTGGTTTGATGAAGTTCCAACCCCTATTAACTTCGTCTATAAAAGATCTGGAAGAATTTCTTATGTATCAAGCCATAGGTATTTCATTAGTTCATAAGAGTAAGCAACAAACTAATCAAAGATACGGAAAACAAAAAGATGTTGATAAGGATCATTTTGATTTGCTTGTTCCTGAAATGATTTTATCGTCTAGACGGCGTAGAGAATTGAGAATTCTCAATTCTTTAAATTTGAATTTCAAGAATAGGAATGGTGTGGATAGAAATCCAGTATTTTGCAAGGAGAACAACATAAAAAGCTGGGGTCAATTTTTGGATGAAAGTAAACACCTTGATAGAGATAAAAATGAATTAATTAAACTCAAGTTCTTTCTTTGGCCTAATTTTCGATTAGAAGATTTAGCTTGTATGAATCGCTATTGGTTTGATACCAATAATGGCAGCCGTTTCAGTATGTTAAGGATCTATATGTATCCACGATTCAAAATTCGGTGATGGTACATTTTTCCTATATATTCTGTACCATATATGTTATATGCAAGCAACCAGATGCACATTTGCCCTGTCTTACATCATAGGATACTGTGATACTAAGTTAATGACAAATTAATTAGATCTAGAAATAAATCAACAGAATCTTCGTACTAAAAAACTATTCGCTTTTGTGAGTGTAAAAATGTACCATCCTTTTGAATCACTATCCGAATCAAATTCAAAATTGCTTAATTGATAAACTCAGTCAAAATACAAAATAATGCCAGAAATTCCGATTGTTGTGTATACTACATTCAAATTTCTGGCATTATTCTTACGGATCAATAAAATTCATATCTGTCAAAAGGGGAGGGAAAAATTCTTTTATGGTAAAAAATTCATTCATTTCAATTATTTCGCAAGAGGA